ATTTATATCGAATTGCACCACATATAGTTCCTCTAATTATATTTTCTAAACGAACCAGAGCCAATCCAAATTGATCTTGTAAGAGATCTGCTACGGAACGAATACGTTTATTTTTCAAATGATTCATATCATCAAGTGTACCCATTCCAAATTTCATTCCAATCAAATGATCCGCAGCTGTCAATATATCTCGCGGTAATAAAAATGTATTGTTCTGAGGTATATCAAGATTCAGTCTTCGGTTCATATTTCGTCGACCAATCCCTCCTAATTCACATCTTTGTTGAAAAAATTTTTTTTGTAATTCCGTACATAAAGATTCAGGAAATACAGGATCTCCGCCTACACAAGCAAATTGGCGATAAAACTCCAAAATGGCATTTTCTTTTGACCCGATTTTTTTTTCCTCCTTTTCATTCAGGAAAGACAAGAAAATTTCAGGGTAGCAAACGTTCTCTAGAATTTCGCTTAAATTCGAACCCATAGCTGATGATAGAACTAGAATAGATATTTTCTGTTTCCTACTTACACGAGCCCATATCCTTGCTTTTCGATCAATCTCTAACTCTAATCTTCCTCCCCAATCTGATATTATGGTGCCGGTATAGACCGAAATTCCGTTATGGTCCAATTCTGATCGATAATAGATACCTGGGCTTTGCAATATTTGATTGATTACAATTCTATATATTCCATTTACTATAGAAGTTCCCAGGGAATTCATTAGAGGAATGTTTCCAATAAAAATTATTTGTTCTTGGATATCCCTACAGTTTTTCCAAATTAATCCCGCGGATATATATAATTCAGAGGAATGTGTAAGTGATTCATATACAGCATCGTTTTCTTTTATTGAGGGTTCGACCAATTTATATGTTTCCACAAATAATTGAAATTCAATTTCTTGATCTGTATCTTCAATTTTTGGAAACTTAAAAAGTTCTTCTGTTAAACCCCGATCAATGAATCGACAAAACCCTTCAAATTGTATTTGATTCAATCCGGGTAGTGTAGACATTCCTTCATTTCCAACCCCAAGCATTTTCAATTTCCCCATTTCATTTATTTTATAGAAAATATCCCACGCTGTCTGTCATTCTTCATCGAATCACATGAATATATTTAGCAATCATGGAATTTCGGTTCTTTTTACTTTACTGAATCACATGAAATTTTACCTAACTTCGTCTATGAAATACTATGAAAAGAGGAATAAATATAATTTTATACGCAAATTGGAATTTTTTTGTAATAAAACAAACCAATATAATCTAATCTAACTTGTAATATAAATCGACACAAATTTATAAAATTCACCTAGACTTCGGGGGGTTTTTAAGAATCTCAAAACAAAAATTGAATTCGGAATTTGCTCGGCTCGATGAGATAAAGATAGAATCTAATAAGCAGAAACAATATAGTATTTATTTTTTTAGCACTTCCCTTTTGAATTGTTCGAAAACGAATTCGAATTCACAAAGAAGAGAGATATTTTTACCTCTTTTTTTAGAATTTGAGAACTAGGATTTATTAAACATGCATAGATCTAACCCCAATTATAGCTATCTATGTCTCTTACTTTATTGCAGTCATATTTGTTCGGGACAGCGCGTATGTCGTGTTAATTTCTTTTTTCTATTCATCATCAATTCAATCAATCTATTCTATTTCATTTAATAAAAAATTGGCACAAAAATGTACGCACGAGAATTTCTTTAAAATTCCCTATAATATTAGCTATCATATACGAATAAGATACCCGATTCTATAATATCTGTGTAATAATAAAAATTTATGTTCCGGGGTTGACATATATTCACCGTTGCTGTTATAATTTCAATTATAATTGAAATTGAATTGAGAAGGATTCTTTTTCAATAAAAAAACCAATATTGATTGGTTATGTATCAATTTCTATTTTTTTATTTCATTCAGAAAAAACCATTTTTGATTCAGATTCAGGAATTTGTAGTTAATGGTTAATGGTTGCGCTTTGTCCCGACATTCTTTTTGCTTTTGTGACTGAAAGCTATACGTTTTTCAATAGAAAAGGGAAGAGATCCCTTTCAAAAAGGGGATTACAGAAAATGGAATTGAAGATATAAACACATCAAAAAAAGAAGTTTAGAACCCCGTACCTTTTTTGTTTGGTTTTTTGAAGGGAGGGGTATATATATATTTTTGTATTATTTTGGCGATATGGCCGAGTGGTAAGGCGGGGGACTGCAAATCCTTTTTCCCCAGTTCAAATCCGGGTGTCGCCTGATCGACAAGAGAATTGAAATAAATAGTTTATTCCGTTTTGTTGATCGAGGAAGCAAGTGCGGCAAAAGGACTTTTGAGACTTTTTTCATGCAAAATTCTAAGCATCAGTAGGTTTGTTCTCTAAAATGCTTAAAATCTTTTTGTCTCGAATTCAATGAAAAATTCATTTATAGTAGTGAAAAGGAATCGAAATGATGGTCCTTTTACTCCACTACTACTGTAGTGTTCGTCTACAGATTGGGTCTTGAATAAGAATGGATAGGTCGGACGGGAAATAAAATTCCATTTTTCGTTGGGGGGTTGAAGAAAAGCCTTGTATACAGACTTATGGAAAGTATATGAACACTTATGCATTATTAGTTAGATTAAATTAATAATCTAATTAGATTTCTTTTTTATTATAAATTTGTTTATGTTTCTTTTTTATATTTCAAATTCTTTCTTTTCCCTAAGCTCTAGTGAAAGGCTTTCAGAGGCTGTTTTCCTATTGTTTTAGAGAAGAAATCGGGAGACGGTAAGGATTAGATGAAATGCAAATAAGAGAAGAATATAAAAAAGAATCTATCTTGATTCTATATTTTTGACATTTCACTTAATGAAATGGGGCAAACTAAAACATAGATCTTTTTCTTACTACCTGTTAGTAAGATTCATTCCCTTAATACTTCCAAAGATATCTCTGGATATTTTTTATTTATGCATAATATTTGCATAATATTTTTTTTTTCAATTCTACTAGAAATCAGATAAGAACTTGTTAGATGTTATAATTGGATTTATTGAATTGTTTCATCAATTATGTTATCCAGGAATCTTTTTTTGACTCTGTACCAGCGATTCCACTATTATTATAAAATTTTTAGTGAAAATTAAATAAGAAAAGAATACAAGAAAAATTAGTAAACAATAATGAAATAATTCCTTCATATTGATAGCGATAGGAGACAAAATTTACATGGATATAGTAAGTCTTGCTTGGGCTGCTTTAATGGTAGTTTTTACATTTTCCCTTTCCCTTGTAGTATGGGGAAGAAGTGGACTCTAAGGGTACTTTTAATTGAGTTAAGGGATCAAATGTTTTATAGCTGGGTTCTTCAATTTTTTAACGATTGAATTTAGTTATAGTTATTTGATTAATACTAATTAATTAAATGCAATTATATCTGCATTTTTTAATTCTATTGTATTCCAGTGGTGGAATGTATTCTATGTATAATGTATAATATTGAAAATACTCTTTCAATCAAACAAATATTTGAATTGTAACCATCTTCGTATTTTTAAAGTCAAGGGAATACAAATAATGGGAAATGGATTCCCATTCCAACCAAATTGTTTCTAAGATGTCTATTTCGATGAACTGGTTACTACCAATCTTTTCGAAATATGAAAAACTTTTTCCATAGAATTCGTGGAACCCCCGGATCATCTGTCAATTATTTAATCAATTCATTTTTTGAATGCTAAAATACTATATTTATAATATAAGAAATTATATTAAATATCCTACCGAATATGATACCGGGACTCTGAAAAGAATCAGAAATAGAAAAATTCTATATCGATATATAGCCATCTATAGATAGTATTAATATGAAAATAAATATTTATTTATAGATATAGATATAGATAGATGGATTGGTACATATTAAACCCTTTTATTTTTTCAAATCAATAAAACATAGAGTCAAACTTTATAGACTACCATAATAGATAGTATAGTCGAAAGAAATAGATTTGATTTCTTTCGACTATACTATATGAATTTCATAAAATTTTGCTGATTGTAGTCTGATCATTTCATTTAAAACTAAGAACCGAAATTGAAATCCTTTTTTCATTTTTTTTTATTCAATCATTATCAATCATTGCATTGATAAGAAATCAGAAGTCATTTTTAAGTAAAATTAGTCACTTTGACTTACCGTTTTTACGTAAATTATAAGTAAAAAGGCAGTAGGAACTAGAATGAAGAGTGCAGTAGCTATAAATGCGAGAATATTTACTTCCATAATCTCTATGTTTTCTTTCTCTTTAATTTCTAATAAAATTAATACTTCGGGATTTAATCCCATATAAGTGTTCAATCTTTCGGCGGTAAATTCAATGGTATCGATTTTATTTCGATGATATCAAATCGAATCAATATCACGAAGAACAATATCTGAGCTATCAAATCGATTCATAGTCGAGAATTTAATAGTATAACATAGGAAGATCTTTTATCCATACCAAATAAAAAAATTTTACTTTCTGATGCAATCCAAAATGCCTTTTTTTATTTCTTTCTTCATCGGAACCTTTACTTTATTATTTAGATTATATATTTTATACCTTAAACTAAAAAAGAAATAAAAAAAAGGGGGGGGTCCCTGTTATAAATAATATTTTTTTGATTGTATTTATATCCATCGGGACTGACGGGGCTCGAACCCGTAGCTTCCGCCTTGACAGGGCGGTGCTCTGACCAATTGAACTACAATCCCAGGGAATAAATCGTATAGCATACATATTCTTACAATTTAATTCAAACCCCTTTTTTCTATTTGTTCTATTTGATTTGAGATTCAACCGTTGTACTGTAACTGAAAGAGGTGGGCTTTTTTATATATTGATATAAAATATATATATGGGTCTGCACTTTAGCGCAGATCGACACGGATTACTCGTAATCCGTTCGTTATTGCCAAATCAATTGAAAAATTAATCAATGAAAAAAAAAAAAAGAGTCTTTT